TTTGAATCGAGATACCAGAACGGGGCATTAGTTCATTCTTGCGTTCTTGAATCGATTGGAGTGGGATGATGAATTGATTTCTTCGCCTCTTTGATAAGAAATTTGACAAAAAATCCGAATTCTCGTCTATTAAATTCTCGTCTATTATAGGTAGAATAGACGGATATACGAGATCAGTACATATGATTCGATTTAGGTCTGAATAATCAGCAATCCTATCTTCTTGTTTACCAGAAAAATCCGCACTAAAGATTTTTTGTCTCACCCGATCATTAGTTTCTGATAGGCTGGAAGTATCTCTTCGCTTGACAGAAGGGGAATGCGCATTCATATGATCCTGATCCCTGTGGATCGAAAGGGAGACTAAACTGGAACGGCACGGCTCCCCTAATAATATCCACAAATGACTTGTTTTTGATAAGAAATGAACATTCCCGTATGTAAATTCAGGTGCATGATACACATCGGTACTCCAGTGCATTTCTCCGCCTGAATCAGAATAAATATGTTTGCGAACCTTCTCTTTCAAATTCAAAGTAGATGTTCCTGCGCGAATCTCAGCAATCACTTGTTCGGATTCTACATATTGATCGTTTTCCACTAAAAGAAAACTTTTGGGGGGAATATTCACATTATGTAGAATATCTTCACTTTCAATAGTGACATACAAGTCTATAGAACATAGAAAAGCGGGATGCCCGTGACGTGTACGTGTCGGATGAACCAAATCCTCATTAAATCGGATTTTTCCATTAGAAGGGGCTCGGACATGTTCTGCAGTGCCCCCTGTGAATACTCCGCCAGTATGAAAAGTTCTTAATGTTAATTGAGTCCCCGGTTCTCCAATCGATTGACCTGCAATAATACCTACAGCTTCCCCCAATTCAACCAGGTCACCATGAGTAGGACTCCGGCCATAACATAATTGACAAATCCAAGATGTACTCCCACAAGTCAAGGGGGTTCGAATCGATATTGGTTGGGTTCGAAAGGTTATGAATCGATTGACAAGTCCAACCCCAATGTTTTGATTCCTAGTGGCAATACACCGCGGGCCTATGTATATATCATCTGCTAATACACGACCGATTAATGTTTGGAAAAAAATCCTTTCCGGCATCATCCCATTCTGAGGACTCACAAAAATCCCTCGGATAGTGCCACAATCCTCTCGACGTACAACAATGTGTTGAACTACTTCAACAAGTCTGCGCGTGAGATATCCAGCATCTGCCGTTCGTACAGCAGTATCCACAACCCCCTTACGGGCCCCGTAGCAAGAAATGATGTATTCCGTTAAAGAAAGTCCTTCACGTAAATTGCTTTGGATGGGTAAATCAATCATTTGTCCTTGTGGATCTGACATTAATCCTCTCATACCTACCAATTGATGTACCTGAGATGCATTTCCTCTAGCTCCCGAAAAAGACATTATATGAACTGGATTCAAAGGATCTGTCATCCTAAAATTAGGATTCATTTCTTGTCGCAAATACTCACTTGTAGCATACCATATTTCAATGGATTGACGTAATTTTTCTACCGCGTGTACATTCCCATAATGATGGTGTTTTTCCAAAATAAAACTTTGTTGTTCAGCATCTTGAACCAGCCATCCCTTAGAAGGTATTGTTAAAAGATCATCAATTCCTAATGAAATGGATGTAGCCGTAGCGTGTTGGAAACCCAGAGTTTTGACCTGATCCAGGATATGGGATGTATATGCCATTCCGAAGTGATCTATGAATCTACTAATAAGTCGTTTCATGGCAGTTCCATCTATTACTTTATTATGAAAGACCAGATTTCCCCCTTCTGCCATAAGTACCTCCATATTCTACTAACATATTCTACTAAGTAGGATTCGACAATAGATTTGAGTCAGTGATTGTAAAACTTCCTTTTCTCGATCTTCATTTGTGTAGAAATTCCGGAATTATAGTCCTAGCTGAACTGGAAGCCTCGAACTCCCGTTGGTATCTATCATAGAATTATGTTAGGTATCGGATGACCAGGCCCGAGAAAACCCCTGTATAGCTTCTTCGATTTCTCGATAAAGAGAAATATGGCCAACAGTGGTTCGAATGTAGATAAAAATCATTTCTTGTTTGATACTTTTGACTATTAGATAGTGTCCATAAATCTCATAATAAGTCCCTAGAGATTCATAGTGAACTTCGATGGGAGTTTCTCTTGAAGTAATAACGCGTTGATCTAGTCTCCACCGGAGCCACAACGGACTATCTAAATTGATTCGTTTCTGTCGATAAGCTCCAATTGCATCATAGGAATTACAAAAAAGGGGCTCTTTCCTATAATTACTATTCTCACTTCTTTGAGTTTGAAGGTTTCGTCGATTACAAAGAATATACCTAGTGAAACAAATACCTCGATGATTTTCGCTCGTTAATACATAGAGTCCAATAAGCATATCTTGGGTTGGGGCGGAAATGGGATCCCCAATAGCCGGAGATAAAAGATTCATATGAGAAAACATAAG